TTATAATTAATAGGTTTAAACTACTTCTTCAGATATCAAAAATCTGTGTACATATTATACTAAATCATACTAACTAATCTATAATTTACATACTATATATATATATATATATAAATCCTAATTATAAAATAATTTATGTAATATCAATCTAAAATAAAATTTTAATGAAGTGTCTGAATAAAGAATTATTTTGATAGAATAAAAAATGTGATCATATCACCTTCATTAATTTAAAAAGATAAGCTAATTAAGCTACTGGGTTCATACCCCATCAATAAAGGTCACAATCCTTTTCTTTTTGATTTATTATAAAATCTTATTTTACACAACTTTAATAATTGGAACTCTTATCTCTATTTCATCATATTCATGAATAGGAATATGAATTGGACTAGAAATTAATTTACTCTCAATAATTCCCCTAATTAGAAAAATTAATAATATAATGGCTTCAGAAGCTTCCTTAAAATATTTTATTACACAAACCTTAGCTTCATCCCTCTTACTTATTTCAATTATCATAATATCAATAAATAACATATATGATATAACTTCAACACTTTATTTTATTTTAATTTTTAACTCAGCTTTATTAACAAAAATAGGAGCAGCTCCCTTTCACTTTTGATTTCCAGAAGTAATAGAAGGATTAACCTGAATTAACTCACTGATTATATTAACATGACAAAAACTCGCCCCCATAATTCTTCTTATATATGCTATAAATTTATTTACCTATACAGTTTTAATTATTATCACTAATATAATAGTAAGAGGTATCATAGGATTAAATCAAACAAGATTACGGAAAATTTTAGCCTACTCTTCTATTAATCATATTGGATGAATACTCAGAAGAATACTATTTATAGAAACAATTTGATTTTATTATTATATTATTTATATTATTATTACAATCAATATTATTCTAATCCTTAAAATATTAAATATTTTTTATTTAAATCAACTATACATTTCCTTAAATAATAACTTTAATTTAAAATTCTTCTTTATTATAAACTTCCTTTCATTAGGAGGATTACCTCCATTTTTAGGGTTTATACCAAAATGACTAACTATTCAATTATTAACTGAAAGAAATATATACTTTATTGCATCAATAATAGTAATTATAACCCTAATAACACTATATTTTTATATACGAATTACTTTTTCCACTATTCTACTATCAAAAACTTATCTTTACTATTATACTCATAAAAATATTAATAATCATTTAATTATAATAATTAATTTCATCTCAATTATAGGACTAATTTTATCTACTTTTCTATTTAATTTTATATAAAGGATTTAAGTTAAAAAAACTAAGAACCTTCAAAGTTCTCATTAAAGTAAGCACTTTAAGCCTTAGGTTTACCCCACCAATAAATTTGCAGTTTATTATCCTTATTAGACTATAAGGCTTGATAAAGGAATCTAATTCGTTTGTAAATTTACAGTTTACCGCCTATAACTCGGCCACTTTATCGATTAAATGATTATTTTCTACAAACCATAAAGATATTGGAACTTTATATTTCTTATTTGGGAGATGATCTGGAATAGTCGGAACTTCCTTAAGATTGTTAATTCGAGCTGAATTAGGGAATCCTGGGTCTTTAATTGGTGATGACCAAATTTATAATGTTATTGTAACAGCTCATGCTTTCATTATAATTTTTTTTATAGTTATACCAATTATAATTGGAGGATTTGGTAATTGACTTGTACCCTTAATATTAGGAGCACCAGATATGGCATTCCCTCGAATAAATAATATAAGATTTTGATTACTTCCCCCTTCCTTAACTTTACTTTTAGCTAGAAGAATAGTTGAAAATGGAGCAGGAACAGGGTGAACTGTTTATCCTCCTCTATCAGCTAATATAGCCCATAGAGGAGCTTCTGTTGATTTAGCTATTTTCAGACTTCACTTAGCCGGAATTTCTTCTATTCTAGGGGCTGTAAATTTTATCACAACAGTGATTAATATACGATCAACTGGAATAACTTTTGACCGAATACCATTATTTGTATGATCAGTAATACTAACAGCTATTTTATTACTCCTTTCCTTACCAGTTTTAGCTGGGGCAATCACAATACTATTAACTGATCGAAATATTAATACTTCATTCTTTGATCCTGCAGGTGGAGGGGATCCAATTTTATACCAACATTTATTTTGATTTTTTGGTCACCCTGAAGTTTATATTTTAATTCTTCCTGGGTTTGGAATAATTTCTCATATTATTAGACAAGAAAGAAGAAAAAAAGAAACCTTTGGAACATTAGGAATAATCTATGCAATAATAGCTATTGGATTATTAGGATTTATTGTATGAGCACATCATATATTTACTGTAGGAATAGATGTTGATACTCGGGCATACTTTACATCAGCTACTATAATTATTGCCGTACCAACAGGTATTAAAATTTTTAGTTGATTAGCTACTCTTCATGGAGTTCAACTTTATTACTCCCCTTCTCTTCTCTGATCTCTTGGTTTCGTTTTTCTTTTTACTGTTGGAGGGTTAACAGGTGTTATTTTAGCTAATTCATCAATTGATATTATTCTACATGATACTTATTATGTTGTCGCCCATTTTCATTATGTCTTATCAATAGGAGCTGTATTTGCTATTATAGCCGGATTTATCCATTGATTCCCATTATTCACAGGTCTTATAATAAATAATAAATTCTTAAAGATTCAATTTATCACAATATTTATTGGTGTAAATATGACATTTTTTCCTCAACATTTCTTAGGTTTAAGAGGAATACCTCGACGTTATTCTGACTACCCAGATGCTTATACAACATGAAATATCATTTCCTCAATTGGATCTTTAATTTCACTTGTAAGAATTCTTGTATTCTTATTTATTATTTGGGATGGTTTAGTTTCAATACGAAAAACTCTTTCACCTTTAAGTGTATCTTCTTCAATTGAATGACTACAAAAACTTCCCCCTGCTGAACATAGATATTCAGAATTACCAATATTAACTAGCTTCTAATATGGCAGATTAGTGCAATGGTCTTAAACCCCATATATAAAGGTTATTCCTTTTTTTAGAAATTGCAACATGAAATATACTTTTATTACAAGATAGTGCATCCCCATTAATAGAACAACTAACTTTTTTTCATAATCATGCATTAATAATTCTTTTAATAATTACAGTGTTGGTAGGTTATATAATAAGAACATTATTTTTTAATAAATATAATAATCGATTCTTATTAGAAGGACAAACAATTGAAATTATTTGAACAATTTTACCAGCTATTACATTAATTTTTATTGCTCTTCCTTCCTTACGATTACTGTACCTTCTTGATGAAGTAAATAACCCCTTAGTTTCAATTAAAGCCATTGGACATCAATGATATTGATCATATGAATACGGGGATTTTAAAAATTTTGAATTTGATTCATATATAATTCCTTCAGTTGCTATACCTATTGAAAATTTTCGTCTATTAGACGTAGATAATCGTATGATTATTCCATACAATTCACAAATTCGATTAATAGTTACTGCTGCCGATGTAATTCATTCTTGAACAGTCCCTGCTTTAAGAGTTAAAATTGACGCAACTCCAGGACGATTAAATCAAATTAGATTTCTAATAAATCGAACAGGATTATTTTTTGGTCAATGCTCAGAAATCTGCGGTGCTAACCATAGATTTATACCAATTGCATTAGAAAGAATCCCCCCTTCAATTTTCACTAAATGAATCTCTAAAATAAATAGCTTATCATTAGATGACTGAAAGTAAGTAATGGTCTCTTAAACCAATAAATAGTAGATTAACAACTACTTCTAATGAAAAATTTAGTTAATATATAACATTAACTTGTCAAGTTAAAATAATCTATATAAGATAATTTTTAATTCCACAAATAGCCCCATTAAGATGATTACTCCTATTTATTATATTCGTTATTATTTTTATACTTTTTAATGTAATAAATTACTTTTCTTTTCTTTATCCAGTTAGACACAAAACTAAAAAAAAAGCAACTCAAAAAATTAACTGAAAATGATAACTAATCTATTTTCTTCATTTGACCCTACTGCAGCACTTAGCCTATCATTAAATTGATTAAGAACTTTTTTAGGAATTCTATTGATTCCATCTTCATTTTGATTAATCCCTTCACGATATAATTTTATATGAATTAAAATTATTATAACATTACATTATGAATTTAAAACTTTGATTGGCCCTAAAATTAAAGGAAGAACTTTAATCTTTATTTCATTATTTTCAATAATCCTATTTAATAACTTTTTAGGATTATTCCCATATATCTTTACTAGAACTAGTCATATAGTACTAACATTAACATTAGCTTTACCCTTATGATTAAGATTTATAATTTATGGGTGAATTAATCATACAATACATATATTTGCTCATCTTGTTCCTCAAGGGACCCCCCCTGCTTTGATAGCTTTTATAGTATTAATTGAAACAATCAGAAATCTAATTCGACCTGGCACTTTGGCTATCCGACTTTCTGCAAACATAATTGCCGGGCATTTATTAATAACCCTATTAGGAAACACAGGATCAAATCTGTCATTAATTCTATTAAATTTTCTCTTGCTTACTCAAATTCTTTTAATTGTCTTGGAATCAGCAGTTGCAATTATTCAATCATATGTCTTTGCAATTCTAAGAACATTATACTCAAGAGAAGTTAACTAATGTCAACACACAAAAATCACCCATATCACTTAGTTGACCCAAGTCCTTGACCTATCTTAGGGGCATTGGGGGCAATAATTACTTTAGTAGGAATCATTAAATGATTTCACTTTTATGACAATTCTTTATTTTTATTAGGAAGACTTATTACAATTTTAATTATATTCCAATGATGACGAGATATTATTCGAGAAGGAACTTTCCAAGGATTACACACTTACCCAGTAACTATAGGATTACGCTGAGGAATAATTTTATTTATTACCTCAGAAGTCTTTTTCTTTGTTTCATTCTTTTGAGCCTTTTTCCATAGTAGTTTATCACCTACTATTGAATTAGGAATAAATTGACCCCCTAAAGGAATTACTCCATTCAACCCTCTTCAAATTCCTTTATTAAATACTCTAATTCTTTTAACTTCTGGATTAACTGTAACTTGGGCCCATCATAGTCTTATAGAAAATGACTATAACCAAGGACTTCAAAGATTAGGATTAACTGTTACGTTAGGAGTTTATTTTACTATTCTACAAGGATATGAATATATTGAAGCCCCTTTTACTATTGCAGATTCAGTTTATGGGTCTACATTCTTTGTAGCAACCGGATTTCATGGATTACATGTTATTATTGGAACCACATTCTTAACTGTATGTTTAATTCGACATTATTATAATCATTTTTCATGTATCCATCACTTTGGATTTGAAGCTGCAGCATGATATTGACATTTTGTAGATGTAGTTTGATTATTCTTGTATATTTCTATTTATTGATGAGGTAGATATTTATATAGTATAATAATTATATTTGACTTCCAATCAAAAGATCTAATATTTAGTATAAATAATCATAATCATTTTCTTCATTAGAATCATCATTTTTCTAATCACTTTTATTATAATCATAATTTCATTTGTAATCTCCAAAAAAAGATTCATAGACCGAGAAAAAGCCTCTCCATTCGAATGCGGATTTGACCCTAAAAGATCTGCACGACTCCCATTCTCTATTCAATTCTTCCTAATCGCAATTATTTTTTTAATTTTTGATGTTGAAATTGCTCTTTTGATTCCCATTATTCTAATTATAAAAATAACTAATATTCTAATATACTTCATTATTACTTTATTCTTTTTAATTATTCTTTTAATTGGCCTTTATCATGAATGAAACCAAGGAGCATTAAATTGAACTATTTAGGGTAATAGTTAACTATAACATTTAACTTGCATTTAAAAAGTATTGATTTAATCAATTTACCTTATATAAATAAGAAGCAAATAATTGTATTTAGTTTCGACCTAAAAGTTTGGTGTTAATACATCCTTATTTATTAATTGAAACCAAAATAGAGGTATATCACTGTTAATGATAAAACTGAGTGAATTCTCCAATTAAGGAAATATGAGATTCAAGAATAAGCTTCTAACTTAATTCTTTAGCAGTGTAATTCTGTTAATATTTCTATTTATATAGTTTAATTAAAACATTATATTTTCAATATAAAATTAGAAAACTTTCTTATAAATATTTAAAAGTAAAACTACTTCCTAGATATCTTCAATATCTTGCTCTATATATAAGCTATTTAAATAAATAAATAAATATAAATATACATATATTATTCATAACGATAATAATAACATAAAAACCTTTAAATTATTATTGTATAAAAACTGAAGAAATACTGATGAATACTTTATTTGATTATAGATATTTTGACTTCCATAATACTCTGACCAACCCTGATCAATAACATTATAAATATACCGTCCTATATAAATTGGATAATAATTTACACCAAAAGTAGAAATATAAGGTATATTCCACATATTAGCAAAAAATAACCTACTCTTTAAAGTATGTATTGATTTTAATGAATAACTTAAAGCAAATTTTGATAATTCAAATCCTAATCAACTCCCTATAAAAATTATAATTAAAACTATTATTTTTATATAAGAAGATAGACAAATAAAATAAGGAGTAGGAAATATAATTCATATTAATATTCTTCCTCCAAAAATAACAAAAAAAATTAAACCACTTATTCCCTTTAATATAATAAACCCTTTATCACTAATAAGATTCAAAGATAAATAATTAAAATCACCAACTAATACATAGTAAATTAACCGAAAAGTATAACAAACAGTTAATCCTGTAGACACATAATATAAAATATAAATGTATATATTAATATATTCTATAGATATAACTTCTAAAATTAAATCCTTAGAGTAAAATCCTGCTAAGAATGGTAAACCACAAAGAGAAAAATTTGAAATTATGAAATAACAACAAGTTAAAGGTATTTGATTAACCAAATTTCCTATATAACGAATATCTTGACAATTACCTAAATTATGAATCATACAACCAGCACATATAAATAATAAAGCTTTAAATAAAGCATGAGTTAACAAATGAAAAAAAGCTAAATTATATTCGCCTAAAGCTAAAATCCCTATCATTAACCCTAATTGACTTAATGTAGATAATGCAATAATCTTTTTTAAATCAAACTCAAAATTAGCCCCAATACCTGCTATAAATATAGTTATAGTTCCAATAAATAATAATAAAAATATCATAAATTCTGTTAATGCAAAGTTAAAACGAATTAATAAATAAATTCCAGCAGTAACTAAAGTTGATGAGTGAACTAATGAAGAAACGGGAGTTGGAGCAGCCATAGCAGCGGGTAACCAAGAAGAAAAAGGAATCTGTGCTCTCTTTGTTATTGCTGCTAATACAACTAATCTACTAATTAAATTTATTTCTCTAGAATTTCTTATATAATCTACATAAAAAATATAATTAAATCTCCCATAATTTAATATTCAAGCAATTGATATTAATAAAGCTACATCACCAATTCGATTAGATAGCGCTGTAATTATTCCAGCATTATAAGATTTAACATTCTGATAATAAATAACTAAACAATAAGAAACTAAACCTAATCCATCTCAACCTAATAAAATTCTAATTAAATTTGGCCTAATAATTAATAACATTATAGATAATACAAATATTGAAACTAATATAATAAAACGATTAATATAAATATCTCCTTCTATATATTCTTCTCTATAATAAATAACTATTGAAGAAATAAATAAAACAAATCTTATAAATAATAAAGATATCCAATCTAATAAAATAGTTATTATAATCCTACATGAATTAATTCTTAATAATTCATATTCTAATAATAACATATATTCTCTAACTATAAAATTTAATCTTAACACAAAAAATAAAACTCTTAAAAACAAAAACCCTACAAAATAAACTAAACAAATAATTTAAAGTAAATAACTACATCTTTGATACCACAAATCAATATTTTAATTAAACTATTTAAATTATAACCATAATACAACATACTCACTCTTTAAAATCATTAAATTTAAAGGTAATCAATGTAATAACAATAATAAATATTCTCGAATTGAATCTCTAGAAAATGAATATAACCCCATATAAAATTTACCATGCTGAGTATAAGAATATAAATATAATGAATAAGCTGCGCTAAAAAAAGATATAAATATAATAAATACTATTATTCAATTTCTTCACCTAATTAAACTATTAATCAATATAATTTCACCTAATAAATTTAATGACGGAGGAGCTGCTATATTACAACACCTAAACAAAAATCACCATAAAGATATAATAGGTATTAAATTAATTAACCCCTTATTTAAAAAAAATCTACGACTATGAGTTCGTTCATATAAAATATTTGCTAAACAAAACAACCCAGAAGAACATAAACCATGAGCAATTATTATAACTAAAGCACCAGATATTCCTCAATAATTCAAAGTTATAATTCCCCCTAAAACTAACCCCATATGCCTTACTGAAGAGTACGCAATTAAAGACTTAATATCAATTTGACGTAAACAAATTAAAGAAACAAAAATTCCTCCAATTATACTAATAATAATAAAAATAAAATTAACTTTAATTCCTACTGTTAAAAAAATTAATATAAAACGTATTAACCCATACCCCCCTAACTTTAATATAACCCCTGCTAAAATTATAGACCCTGCAACAGGAGCTTCTACATGAGCCTTAGGTAACCATAAATGAACAAAATATATTGGAATCTTAATAAAAAATACCATATTTATACATATATATATAAAAATATTATTATTAAAATCACAAAGAAAAAAAAAATCTAATCTATCAAAAATTTTATAACAATAAAAAATCGAAACTATTATAGGTAATGACGCAAATATTGTATAAAATAATAAATAAATACCAGCCTGTAAACGTTCAGGTTGATAACCTCAACCAACAATTAAAATTAAAGTAGGAATAAGCCTAACCTCAAAAAATAAATAAAAAATAAATATATTTATAGAACTAAATGTCAAATACAAAGATAATAATAAAATAATTATAACCAATAAAAATAAGTTATAATAATAATTACCTTGAAAAATCTTCTGAGAAGCTAAAATTATTAAAGAACAAATTCAAAACCTTAATATTACTATTATAAAAGATAACAAATCACACCCTATAAAATAAGAAATATATGAAAATTGATAATTAAATCTAAATATAAAACAATATAAAAAAGTTATAACAAAATAAAAATACTGATTTAATCAAAATCTTTTAGGCAAAAATCTTATAGGAACTATAAAAATCAAAGACAAAAAAAACTTTATCATAAAATATTAAATGTTTGAAAATAATCATTTGAGTGAGTTCGGACTATTGACACTAAAATTGATAACCCTAAAGCACCTTCACATACTCTTATTCTAATAAATACTATGCTAAAATAAAACTCATAATTAAAATATATTAAATATAAAAACAAATTAAAATATAAAGATAATATAACAAATTCTAATCTTAATAATATTAACAATAAATGCTTTCGTTTTATACAAAAAGAAATTAACCCTATAAAATATATAACCAAAGAAAAAAATAAACAAAAAATTACCATTAGTTTTAATAATTTATATAAAATATTGGTCTTGTAAACCAAAAATAAGATTTACTCTTTTAAAACATCAGAGAGAGAGCCTTACCTCTATCATTAATCTCCAAAATTAATATTTTAATTAAACTACTCTCTGCATTATTTTATTCTTTATAATACTATCTCTTATTAGATCAATAACATTAATTTGCCTAACTCATCCTATCTCCATAGGAAGAATGCTATTAATACAAACAATTATTATTACCTTAACAATTGGATTTTTTCATACTAATTTTTGATACTCTTATATCTTATTCTTAATTATAGTAAGAGGGATACTAGTATTATTTGCTTATATAACTAGAGTAGCATCAAACGAAAAATTTTCACCTTCTATTAAAATCTTCATAATAATATTAATAATCATCATTATATTCATATTTATAATAATAATAATAGATCCTTACTATACTAATTTAAATAATGTATTCTCAGACAACTTAAATAATACTATCAACTATAATATTTCTATAAATAAATACTTTAATTACCCTAATATATTTATTATATTAATATTAATCATTTATTTATTAATTACCTTAATTGCTGTAGTTAAAATTACTAAAATTAAAATAGGACCTTTACGACAAACTCACTAATGAAAATACCTTTACGAAAAATATCTCCAATATTGAAAATTATCAATAATTCACTAATTGATCTTCCTACCCCATCAAATATCTCAACCTGATGAAATTTTGGATCATTACTAGGTTTATGCCTAATAATCCAAATTCTAACAGGAATTTTTTTAGCAATACACTATACAGCACATGTTGACTATGCCTTTAATAGCATCATCCATATTTGTCGAGATGTAAATTACGGTTGACTACTCCGAGTAATCCATGCTAATGGGGCTTCATTTTTTTTTATTTGTATCTACATACATATCGGACGAGGTATATATTACAGAAGGTACAACCTTCATATAACCTGATCTGTAGGAGTTATTATCTTATTCATAGTAATAGCAACAGCTTTTCTAGGATATGTTTTACCCTGAGGCCAAATATCATTCTGAGGAGCTACAGTTATTACAAACCTACTTTCAGCCATCCCTTACTTAGGAAATACAATCGTACAATGGTTATGAGGGGGATTTGCCATTGATAATGCTACATTAACACGATTTTTTACATTCCATTTTTTATTACCATTTATTATTATTGGATTGATTTTAATCCACTTACTATTCTTACATCAAACAGGGTCAAATAATCCCCTAGGATTAAATAGAAATATTGATAAAATTCCATTTCATCCTTATTTTACATACAAAGATACAGTAGGATTTTTAATAATAAGAATAGCTCTAACCTTCCTAATCCTAACTAACCCTTACATTCTTAGAGACCCAGAAAACTTCACTCCTGCAAATCCTTTAGTAACTCCTATTCATATTCAGCCAGAATGATATTTTCTTTTTGCTTATGCCATCTTACGGTCTATCCCTAATAAACTAGGTGGAGTAATCGCACTATTTATATCTATCTCTATTCTTTTTATTATACCTTTTATTAATAAGAAAAAATTCTTAAGAACACAATTCTACCCTATTAACAAAATTTTATTTTGATCATTCTTAACTATCACTATTTTATTAACTTGAATTGGCGCACGGCCAGTTGAAGATCCCTATATTATAACCGGACAAATCCTAACATACTTATATTTTAGATACTTTATTATTAATCCAATAATTCATAAATTCTGAGATTACATTATTTTCAAAAATTAGTTAATGAACTTGTATAAGTGTATATTTTGAAAATATAAAAAAGAGTAAAGTCTCTATTAACTTTATCTACTAAAATTTATCCATTAAATTAAAAAATAAAACAAAAATAATTTTAAACCTATAAAAAAAATTAAAAAATTTAAAGCTACAGGTAAAAACCTCTTTCAACATAAATATATTAATTTATCATACCGATAACGAGGTAATGTACCACGTACTCATACTCAAATAAATGATATAAAAACTAACTTAATAAAAAACATATAATGAAATACATTACCACCTAAAAATAACATTACACACATTATTCTTATAAATAAAATCCTTGAATATTCTGCCAAGAAAATTAAAGCAAACCCTCCTCTTCTATACTCAACATTAAACCCAGAAACTAACTCTGATTCCCCCTCAGCAAAATCAAATGGTGTACGATTAGTTTCAGCTAATCTCGAAACTAACCATATTATACCTAAAGGTAAACATAAAAAAATAAACCAAACTACCTCTTGATATTTTATAAAATCAAAAATATTTAACCTTAAAATTAAATATAAAAAAGATAATAAAATTAGAGCTAATCTTACCTCATAAGAAATAGTTTGTGCAACAGATCGAATCCCTCCTAACAAAGCATAATTAGAATTTGATGCTCATCCAGCAATCATAATTGTATAAACCCCTAATCTAGAACAACATAAAAAATATAAAATACCTAAATTAAAATTAAATACAAAAGTTAAAAAAGGTATACATATCCATAATAATAAAGATAAAAATAAACTAAATACAGGAGATATATAATACATATAAAAATTAGATATCCATGGATAAGTTTGTTCCTTAGTAAATAACTTAATGGCATCTCTAAAAGGCTGTAAAATTCCTATTATCCCCACCTTATTAGGACCCTTTCGAATTTGAATATACCCTAATACCTTTCGTTCTATTAAAGTTAAAAAAGCAACCCCAACTAAAACACAAATTAATAAAATTAAACTGCCAATAAACACCAAAACAATATCCTTCATAATAATATATTACCTGTATTAACATACATATTTAAATTCTAAATCTAAAGCACTAATCTGCCAAAGTAATAATAATATTCAAAATATAATAAATTTTATAAATACCTAATCCTTTCGTACTAAAGTATTTACTTTATTTAAAGATAGAAACCAACCTGGCTCACGCCGGTTTAAACTCAGATCATGTAAAATTTTAAAGGTCGAACAGACCTAACCTTTTAGCCCCTACACCAAAAGTTAATTTTAATCCAACATCGAGGTCGCAAACTCTTTTTTCGATAAGAACTCTAAAAAAAAATTACGCTGTTATCCCTAAGGTAATTTAATCTTATAATCGTAAAAAACGGATCATTTTCCCATAAATCAATGACTTAATCTAAAAAAAGTTAAGTTAATTTTTCTATCGCCCCAACAAAATACATACTTATATATAAAACTCACCATTCCATAAATAATATATATAAATAAATATAAAATTCTATAGGGTCTTCTCGTCTTTTAAATTCATATAAGCTTTTTTACTTACAGATAAAATTCTAATTTAAATTAAATTGAGACAGTTATTTTCTCGTCCAACCGTTCATTCCAGCTTTCAATTAAAAAACTAATGATTATGCTACCTTTGCACGGTCAAAGTACCGCGGCCATTTAACTACTCATTGGGCAGGTTAGACTTTAAATTATAATCAAAAAGACATGTTTTTAATAAACAGGCGAAAAATAAATTTGCCGAGTTCCTTAACTCAACCTTAAAATTAAAATATTTTATACAACAAAACTATACTAATTTTATCATTATACCATTTAATATACAATTCTATAAATATTCCTAATAAAAAATTTAAAATCTATATAAATCTTATTTAATAAAAAATTAATTATAACAAACTACTGATAAACATTTCCAATCCTACTAATCTTTTAATTAAATCAACTATATATTTTTAATATTCTATTTTAAAGCTTATCCCTTAAAATATTACATTCTTCAAATATATTCCTATATAATAAATAATATACACTTAAAAAACTAAATTAAATTTATTTCTTAGAAAACTAGATATCTTAAAAAACGACTAACGTTTCATTTCTATAATTATATTATAAAAAATTATGCAACAGTTAAATTTATATAATTATAGCTCTTTCTAATTCGAGAAAATTAAATTATTAACTTATTTTAATAAACCCTGATACACAAGGTACAAAAAATTAATTCTTCTTTTACTTAATTAACCTTATAATAATTCATACTTCTATCACTATACTATTCACTATAATTAACTAATTATTTTCTAAAAAAATACTTATATAAAAACTATTTTTTTTATTCTTAATAAATAAATAACTAATTTCAAATCAAATTGATTCTCACAACTAACTTTTTAATGTAAATAAAATACTTTCTATCAAGCTCTAATTTGCCATTCTAGGTACACTTTCCAGTACACCTACTATGTTACGACTTATCCATCTTTAGAGAAGGAGCGACGGGCGATATGTGCATATTCTAGAGCCATACTCATACAATTTAACTTAATTATATTACTTTCAAATCCAATTTATAAAATATTGTTAAATATTCTAACCATCTAAATAAATTTATTGTAACCCATCTCTCCTCATCTATACGCTGTATCTTGATCTGATTTTCCTTATATATTAATATAAATCTTGAACATTCCCTTTTCTCTAAAAACATTCAACCTACGACGATATACAAACTGAAAATAAGTACAATTAATCGTGGATTATCAATTATAGGACAGGTTCCTCTGAGTGGACTAAAATACCGCCAGATTCTTTGAATTTCAAGAACATAACTACTACTACTCAGGCATAAAAAATTTGCATTTTCAATAATAGGGTATCTAATCCTAGTCTATTATAAAAACCTCATAACCTTATTATCTATCATAAAAATTTAAATCAAACTTACTAATTTCACCTAATAAACTTAAATTTAAATAAATTATAACCTAATTTATTACAAACCGAAAAAATTTAATTGCATTATCTGTATAACCGCAATTGCTGGCACAAATTTAATCAATACTATTATAAATTCCTAAATCAAAATTCCTTTTATTTTCAAGTTTCTATATTGCATCTTTATACTAAAACACAAATAAATTATCATTCTACAACAAATTCAATAAACAAAAAACTTTACATATAATGAAATCTATAAATTAAAATTTCAAGCCAGAATAAAACTTTATTTTTAAACTCAATCACATAAATAATTATAATATAATCATATCTTAAACAAAATTCAATTAAATACCTTAACCTATAAAACTATCCCAGAATCAAAATCGATCAAGCAAATTATCCTAAGTCCCAAAATCTACTAACCTATCAAACCATCTCAGAATCAAAATCGATCAAGCAAATTATCCTAAGTCCCAAAATCAATCTATCAAACCATTCCAAAATCTAAATCGGTCAAGCAAATTATCCTAAGTCCAAAATCTACTAACCTATCAAACCATCTCAGAATCAAAATCGATCAAGCAAATTATCCTAAGTCCCAAAATCAATCTATCAAACCATCCCAAAATCTAAATCGCATTCCAAAATCAAAATCAATCCATTTAACCATTCCAAATTTCAAAATCAAAATCAAAATTGAACAAACTTAAATCTTACCCCCCAATAAACTTCAAATTCACTCAAATATCTAATTCAACTTTTCAACAAATCAATCCATTAAACCATTCCAAAATCTACTAACCAATTAACCACCCTAGAATCAAAACCAATCAATCAACCATTCCAAATTACAAAATCAATCTATCAAACCATTCCAAAATCAAAATCAATCCATTTAACCATTCCAAATTTCAAAATCAAAATCAAAATTGAACAAACCTAAATCTTACCCCCCAATAAACTTCAAATTCACTCAAATATCTAACTTTAACCTTCTTCCCTCTCAATCAAAATCAATCTATTAAACCACCCCAAATTTCAAAATCAAAATCAAAATTGAACAAACCTAAATCTTACCCCCCAATAAACTTCAAATTTACTCAAATATCTAACTCAACTTTTCATAATCAAAATAGATCAAATCAATCAAAAAGTAAACACTATTTCTCCATCCTACTTAAAACTTTATTATTAAATTAATTTGTATAACCTTTTTTTTACCCCTCCATTTCAAATTTCATAATCAAAATCGATTAAATCCATCAAAAAGCAAACACAACTTCTCCGTCCTACTTAAAACTTTATTATTAAATTAATTTGTATAACCTTTTTTTTACCCCTCCATTTCAAATTTCATAATCAAAATCGATTAAATCCATCAAAAAGCAAACACAACTTCTCCGTCCTACTTAAAACTTTATTATTAAATTAATTTGTATAACCTTTTTTTTACCCCTCCATTTCAAATTTCATAATCAAAATCGATTAAATCCATCAAAAAGCAAACACAACTTCTCCGTCCTACTTAAAACTTTATTATTAAATTAATTTGTATAACCTTTTTTTTACTCCTCCATTTCAAATTTCATAATCAAAATCGATTAAATCCATCAAAAAGCAAACACGACTTCCCCGTCCTACTTAAAACTTTATTATTAAATTAATTTGAATAAACTTTTTTTTAATCTGCCATTCCCAAACCTCATGGCTAGTAAAAACCATTTCCCTCTAAAATTTGAAAAACCTTAAACTCACTTTCTCAGAGAAAAATAAAATTACACTGAAATTTAAAACTTAATTTCTCCATCTCAATCACATAAAAATTAACCTAAATTTAAACCAAACTTATCAACTCTCTAAGAACGCAAAAAAAAAAAATCGAGAATTTCCAAAAATCAATTTTCTTGTAACAAAAATTAAGTCAGAAATTTTCATTTCTAATCATTTTGCACACAAAATTTCTCATCCCAAATCCGACACGCTTTATTTTCCCCCTTAATTTTTCACTCAAATATTCCACTCAATTTTTTAAAATACAAGTAAAATCCCCAATTTTTTAGTGATCCTTTTTTTAAGGAAAAAAATTTCATAACTCAATTTTACCCTAAATAACTCTTCACCATTCTCTCAACTTTGAAATTTAAGAATTTAACCTGAACCCAGTATAAAATTTTTAGCCAAACCCACGAAATTTAACAACTACCCAACTTTACCCCCCGATAGCTCCCAATTTTAGCTCACTTAATTTTTCCAACAAACAATTTCAAATTGACCCCATAAAAAAAGTTAATCTCACCAAAATCAATCCCTCAAAACTAATTCAACCCCAAATTTCACAAAAAAATCAAAAATTTTGCTCCGATCCAAAAATTCCGCCGCCTATCAAAATTTTTCAATTAATATATCAGTCTTTTACTTTTGGAAAATAAACTTCAAATTCTATAGTAAACTTCGTTTAATTTTATGATCAATATTCACTAAATCTCTATCTTCATAGATTAATCGAATAAATGTCTTACCCCCCAATAAACTTCGTTTAATTGAATTTTAATATTTAAATTTAAAGTTACAATTTTAATTTGGTAATTAATTCTTCATGAATAAACTCAAATTTTTATGTATATATATATATATATTAATTAATAATATCTAATAAAAGTTTGAATTTTAAAAAAATTTGCAAAAAAAGAAATTCAGATTGTCAGTAAATAGGTCCAAATTAATTTTTTGCAAAAAAAAAAATCGAGACTTTATTATTAAAATTTTAATTAATAAAACGCTATTAATTAAAGTTTTAATTAAAAAAGATCAATAATCATATAAAATCTTATTAGATATACGTGACTATCAATAAGATCTTATAAGACAAGGTTGAAGCACAATAAGCATTTATGTAGTAATTCTATAAATTAATATAAAATTTTATAGAAAAAGTACATAAATTTATATATATTATTAAACTATTATATAAAAATTTAAAATATTATTATTAACAATATATTATTAAGAACTGTCAAATAAGTTTTACTTATATATAAATATTTAAAGTATATATATAATCTATTTAAAGTTATATATATAGCAATTTATTAATATATAAATAATATATATTATAAATCATTTATATATTAATAAATAATTAATAATCTTCAATTGATCTATAAATATAAATATATATATAAGTACAATAATAATTTATCTATTCTCTCTCTTTCACAAAATTCATAAATTACTTGTATATTAATTTCTAATTATAGATTTATTAAACTGACTTTAATGAATAACTATTTATTAATAAAATGAAGATTATATATTAATTTATTAATTATATATTTATATATAATATATATATAGATAATAATATATAGATAAATATTTTAATATATAATAAATTTATATATAATTAATGATAAAGTAAATTTTTATTAAAAAAAGTCATTTTCTCGAAAAAAAAAAAATTCAAGATGGCCTATTAAAATTTCAAACTTAAAATTTTTGATTTTTTTACATCTGAGCAAAAATCAATCTTTCAAAAATAAAATCATAAATTTTTTTTTTTGTATTAATAATTCAATCTTTAAAAAATCAAATTTAAATTTTATATAGCTATCTCAAAGTTTCAAAAAAAAACTTGAAAAATTTTTTTTTTAAACTCATGATTTCAATCTTCCAAAAAATAGTCTATTTTTTTATATATAAATTTCCAATCTAAGCAAAAAATAGCAAAAATTTTTTTTTTTTTCTAAGCAAATTTGAAACTTTCTAAATTTGAAATTTAAAACTCTTTAAATATCCATTCTTAATTATTTTATTTCTTACTTCTATGAATTTTCCATTAATTAAAAATTCTTAAAAATAATTTTTATATTTTATATACAAATTCCAATTATATTCATTTTAAATTTAAAACCAAATTCTAGTAATTTTTTTTTAACAAAAATTCTTCTTTTTTTTTTAAAAATAATCTTAAAT